AATTAAAAATGAATATTTGTGAACAGTGTGGATGTCATTTGAAAATGAGTAGTTTCGATAGAATCGAACTTTCGATTGATCCCGGTACTTGGGATCCTATGAACGAAGACATGGTCTCTCTGGATCCCATTGAATTTCATTCGGAGGAGGAACCTTATAAAAATCGTATTGATTCTTATCAAAAAAATACAGGATTAACTGAGGCCGTTCAAACAGGCACAGGCCAACTAAATGGTATTCCCGTAGCAATTGGAGTTATGGATTTTCAGTTTATGGGGGGTAGTATGGGATCTGTAGTGGGCGAAAAAATCACACGTTTGGCCGAGTATGCTACCAATCAATTTTTACCTCTTATTATAGTGTGTGCTTCCGGAGGAGCACGCATGCAAGAAGGAAGTTTGAGCTTGATGCAAATGGCTAAAATATCTTCTGCTTTATATGATTATCAATCAAATAAAAAGTTATTTTATGTATCAATCCTTACATCCCCTACCACAGGTGGGGTGACGGCCAGTTTTGGTATGTTGGGAGATATCATTATTGCCGAACCCAATGCTTACATTGCATTTGCGGGTAAAAGAGTAATTGAACAAACATTGAATAAGACAGTACCTGAGGATTCACAAGTGGCTGAATATTTATTCCATAAGGGCTTATTCGATCCAATCGTACCACGTAATCCTTTAAAGGGCGTTCTGGGTGAGTTATTTCGGCTACATGCTTTCTTTCCTTTGAATCAAAATTAGATCAAGTGGAGCCTTAGAGTCTTAATTTAATAAGAGTATTAATTTATTAAAACTTAATAAAATTTTTTATGTGTGGTGATCAAGTAGTTATTTAATTTATAGGAATCAAAGTAAAAATACGAAGAATGGATTTTTTCTTTGGTAACATAAGATTTAATTGTAGAAAGAATCATCCAGATCATCTTTTTATCGATATTCCTGGTTACTAACCAGGAAATCCCTATTAAACAAAATAAAAGAGTTAATTATTTCTTCCGTGAAATTGGTTAACAGGGTCTTGCATCTTTCTATATCTCCCCAAAATCACCCCCCCCCCCACTAAAAATCCTTTTTGTTGGGTCGTATTATTATAATGAATTCTTTGAGAATTTGTAATAAATCCTTTCTTTAGTAAATTTTATAAAATTATTAAATTTATAAGACAAGAACAAGATAATAACTAATAATACGAATAATATAAAGGGTGGATTATCATACATATATTTCATGTAGAAACATGTAGAAAGATTTATAGGTCCATTTATTTACATATTTATTGGATTTTATTAATTAATATATATTTATTAAAACATATACTTATATACTCCCTATTAAGTATATATACTCACTTAGGTATACTTAGTATAATATAACAATTATATATAAATTATAATATATCTTTATAACAATATAAGGATAAGGTTAAAATATTAATCTAAAACAATAAATATAACAATAAATAACAGGTACAAATATTAAATATTAAATCGAGGTACCCATTCTATGATAACTCTCAACAGCTTCCCCTCAATTTTTGTGCCTTTAGTGGGCTTAGTATTTCCGGCAATTGCAATGGCTTCTTTATCTCTTTATGTTCAAAAAAACAAGATTTTTTAGATACAATAAGGACGAATCTTTTTTTTTTTTCAAGACTTACTTGGATCATAACACGGATATCTATTTAGTAGAATATGGTATAACATGTGGCTTCCTTCGGGCATAAGCTCTTATGTATGTATAAACATGATATTATGGGTAAATGAATTATAACTATTTTCAAATGGATCGGGATCGGGGAGAATTTCTGAAATGTAAAGTCAATATATATATGTATTCGGAAATCATGTGAAAGGGATGTTACTATTTTAGTTTGGATCTAAGAAATTCGATGAATTACCCCTAAACGTTCACATCATAATAGTGCTGGTTGATGAGAGTTACTTCGGAAACAAAAAAAGTAAAATAAAATTTATTTTTGTTATTCTCCCAATTCCAATAAAATGCAACTAGGTCTAGTTATAGTATGAGTTGGCGATCAGAACGTATATGGATAGAACTTATAGCGGGGTCTCGAAAAACAAGTAATTTCTGCTGGGCCTTTATTCTTTTTTTAGGTTCATTAGGGTTTTTATTGGTTGGAACGTCCAGTTATTTTGGTAGGAATTTTATATCTTTATTTCCTTCTCAGCAAATAATTTTTTTTCCACAAGGGATCGTGATGTCTTTCTATGGGATCGCAGGTCTTTTTATTAGCTCTTATTTGTGGTGCACAATTTCGTGGAATGTAGGTAGTGGTTATGATCGATTCGATATAAAAGAGGGCGTAGTGTGTATTTTTCGTTGGGGATTTCCTGGAAAAAATCGTCGCATATTCCTCCGATTCCTTATGAAAGACATTCAGTCCATCAGAATAGAAATTAAAGAAGGTATTTATGCTCGTCGTGTCCTTTATATGGAAATCAAAGGCCAGGGGGCCATTCCCTTGACTCGTACTGATGAGAATTTGACTCCACGAGAAATTGAGCAAAAAGCTGCTGAATTGGCCTATTTCTTGCGTGTACCAATTGAAGTATTTTGAAAAAAGGAACTGAAGAATGAATACTTTGCAAGAGAGAAAAAACTCAAGAATCCTCGTTTTTTTATATAGCATAACTTGACTGAAGTTTCTTCAGAACGCTTATTCGAGCCAAAGCAAACGTTACGAAATAATTCTAAAACAAAATAGTTTGTGTCCACAACCTTTTTTATGCGTATGTAAACCCACTTAACTCAATTCAGTAACAAATCTAAATACTAGATTCATCATATATTAAAACAAAACATTTCATAATAAATCATAATATAATAAAGTAAAGAATTTTTTTTTTAGAAATATTTGATATTTTGATAGAACGGGAGTTCTTTCGTCTCGCAATCCGACTACTATTAATTTGAAGTGGGCTTTTTCTTATTCTATTTCTGTATTCTTTCTAAATTCAAGGACTAACCACTGTACTGAATCACAAAAAAAAATCGGAAATAGATTCATGGGCTCGATAACTTGTAATAGAACTTATGCTTGATAGAAATATTAGTATCGTATAGAGTCGACGAACGAGGTGCGTTCAGTAAAAATTAAAAAATTCACAGACGAAAAAATGGCAAAAAAGAAAGTATTAATTTCCCTTCTATATCTTGCGTCTATAGTATTTTTGCCTTGGTGGATCTCTCTCTCATTTAATAAAAGTCTGGAATCTTGGGTTACTAATTGGTGGAATACTAGGCAATCCGAAATCTTTTTGAATGATATTCAAGAAAAGAGTATTCTAAAAAAATTCATAGACTTAGAGGAACTCCTACGTTTGGACGAAATGTTAAAGGAATACCCGGAAGCACATTTACAAAAGCCTCGCATCGAAATCTACAAAGAAACGATCCAATTGATCAAGATGCACAATGAGGATCGCACGCATACAATTTTACACTTCTCGACAAATATAATATGTTTCGTTATTCTAAGTGGTTATTCTATTATAGGTAATGAAGAACTTGTTATTCTTAACTCTTGGGTTCAAGAATTCCTATATAACTTAAGCGACACAATAAAAGCTTTTTCTATTCTTTTATTAACTGATTTATGTATAGGATTCCATTCGCCCCACGGTTGGGAACTAATGATTGGCTCTGTCTACAAAGATTTTGGATTTGCTCATAATGATCAAATTATATCCGGTCTTGTTTCTACTTTTCCAGTCATTTTAGATACAATTTTTAAATATTGGATCTTTCGTTATTTAAATCGTGTATCTCCTTCACTTGTAGTGATTTATCATTCAATGAATGACTGAAAAATGATCGAACGATCCAATTATAATATTTGTTACTTTGTGGATAAGCAAAACATTCAAAATTGTACTTATTCTTTCTACCCATCCAAGGGATTCCTCCAATATTCCAGTAAAATTATTTATATTTAAGTAAATAGCAAAATTATAGATAGGGAACTATACTAGCGACCTGCCTAATTTTATTGTATAAATTTTCGGGATCAATGATTGGACCATGCAAACTAAAAATACCTTTTCTTGGATAAAGAAAGAGATTACTCGATACATTTCCGTATCGCTCATGATATATATAATAACTCAGGCACCCCTTTCAAATGCATATCCCATTTTTGCACAGCAGGGTTATGAAAATCCACGAGAAGCGACTGGCCGTATTGTATGTGCCAATTGCCATTTAGCTAATAAACCCGTGGATATCGAGGTTCCACAAGCGGTACTTCCTGATACTGTATTTGAAGCAGTTGTTCGAATTCCTTATGATCTGCAACTGAAACAAGTTCTTGCTAATGGTAAAAAAGGAGCTTTGAATGTAGGGGCTGTTCTTATTTTACCCGAGGGGTTTGAATTAGCCCCTCCCGATCGTATTTTGCCCGAGATTAAAGAAAAGATAGGAAATCTGTCTTTTCAGAGCTATCGCCCCACTAAAAAAAATATTCTTGTGATAGGTCCTGTTCCTGGTCAGAAATATAGTGAAATCACCTTTCCTATTCTTTCCCCGGACCCCGCTACTAAGAAAGATGTTCACTTCTTAAAATATCCCATATACGTAGGCGGGAACAGGGGAAGGGGTCAGATTTATCCCGACGGGAGCAAGAGTAACAATAATGTTTATAATGCTACAGCAGCAGGTATAGTAAGCAAAATCATACGAAAAGAAAAAGGGGGGTACGAAATAACCATAGCAGGTGCATCGGATGGACGTCAAGTGGTTGATATTATCCCTCCAGGACCGGAACTTCTTGTTTCAGAGGGCGAATCCATCCAACTTGATCAACCATTAACGAGTAATCCTAATGTGGGTGGATTTGGTCAGGGGGATGCGGAAATAGTACTTCAAGATCCATTACGTGTCCAGGGTCTTTTGCTATTCTTGGCATCTGTTATTTTGGCACAAATCTTTTTGGTTCTTAAAAAGAAACAGTTTGAGAAGGTTCAATTGTCCGAAATG